AAAAAAAAAAAAAAATCAAGCGATTTAATCACACGACACAATCAAAACATTAAACTAGCAAAAAATTAAAACAAGAAATTAAAAGAAATAAAATATTAAGAATTTCGAATAAATCCTGAAGAGACAAAAAGAGTAAAAAATATAGATAACATAAAAATTTTTTAGATTACCCTATTTATTCTTACTTTTAGTTATTGTTTCCATTTCTTAGTTTTAGTTATATTATCTACTTAATGAATATTCTATATTAGTATTCTACTAAGATTCACTTAGAATACCTATTCTACCTATATAGGTATACATTGTATCTATATAGGTATACATTGTATATATATATATATTTTTTTATTTAAAGATTTTTTTTATTTAAAGACTTTTTTACTTATATATTTTTGATTTATATATATTCTACTTATATAATTATACTTATATATTTATATTTTATATAAATATATTCTATTATAATATATATAAATAGAATAAAATATATATAATAAATCGAATTTGATAAATAAATGTGAATTCTCATTAGAACATTAAATTTCTATATATTTTCAATAAAAAAAAACTTTTATATCACAACAAATCCAATAAACCCATCGCTTGAATGAAGAAACAATTCAAATTAATGGATAGAACAGGTATAAATAGATCGACAGATAAAATCCCATTACCTCAGATGGGATTATATTTATTTGATATATTCTTGTCAATATCAATGTGAATATCTTGAGTTCATAAATAAATATACACTGAAGAAAACAAAACAAAAGAATTAATTGAAATTGAATTTCAATAAAATTTTAAATTCAATAAAAATCAAATACTAAAACTAAATAAATTACTCAAATTCAAATTAAATTAAAATTAAATAGAAATCGAAAATTTAATAATAAAAAAAATACTATACAAAGATAGAAAAATAATATACAAATAAAAATAGAAATAAATAGAAAAATATATAGAATATATTACAATATTTAGATATAAAATAGATAGATATATTTTATAAGGAAATTATAAGGAAATTATAGAATACCTGGAGCATTCAAATAGGTTTTTTTTATCGAATGATACAAACCCACTTTTTCAAAGATCTCTTCCTTCTTTTCGGCATTGAACATCAAATCAATTGCAAGGATTCGATAAACGGATCATTAGGATAGAGGTAGAACCCCCCCGCGGAAACGTATAAGAAGTTTTCTCCTCCTAGGCTCGAGAAAAATCATTAAAATGATCAAATCAATTAAACTATGATTTGAATCTTTCTAAAAAAAAAAAAAAAAAATCATCTGTACTTTCTTAACTCAAGTTGGAGAACTTTTAAATAGGTCAAAGAAAATCCTTTAAGCATTTCATTGATTGAGTGATCTCTAATCGCCTTTCTTTTTTTTCTTTTAGAATCTATTTTGATTCTTCATTCTGATCAAATTGTTGAGACAATTGAAAACGATATTTCCCCGGTCCAGGATCCTTTATTTTTCCCTTGAATTGTTGGGTTTAGACATTACTTCAGTGGTCTTTAATCCTTTCAAACTGGATGCAACATATCAGTTTTTGTGATTTCTTTCTATCAAAAAAAGAATCAGATTAATGGTTGATTCTTGCATCATATACTTTCTTTTTGAACTTTTGAATCAAAAAAATTTGAAAAAAATTTGGTCAATTCTAAAAAACTTTATTCTTGGATTTGAAACTTGCTCGAATTGGATCCTTTCTATTTCGATTTACACTATACCCCAACAAAAAGTGAGATTTCGAGTGTATAAATATAACAAAACAAATGATGTCGAGTTAGGAGCACTCTCATTCCTTTCCTATTCCTATATATATTATAACTATATTATGCTATATAATATTCTAAATATTAAACATATATAGAATATAATATTATTCAATAAAATATTATTCAATAAAATTCCAATTATATGCTATATTATATATATAACTATTATATTAATATTCTTAATATTATTTATTATTATTTATTAATTCTTTTTTAATATTAATTATTTTAATTAATATTAAATTTTAAATTAAAATTTCTTTTTATTTATTAAAATTTTTTTTATTTAATTATTATTTAATTTAATTATTATTTAATAAATTAATATTATTTATTAAAATTAATATTATTTATTAGGGTATAATAAGGTAGATGTAAGAATCCATAGTTGATCATGTCCTTCAAGTCGCGCGTTACTTTTTACCATATCATTTCAAACGAAGTTTTACTATAACATTCCTTGCGTTTTGAACTAATATGGAATTCATTTTATTAGGGAATCCTGAATAATCATCGGTTGAACCAATACATAGAAATCAAAAATTTGAATTTCTTAATTTCTATTGTATAATTTTCGAATATTCCAAGAAATAAGACAAAAAAACGAAATAAGCTATTTTTAAGTCTTCAAGTGAGTACCTAGGACGCATTTGCCTATCTCCCATTTATTCAAGTTCCACGGACTCCTACAAAATCATTAAAAAGATTCAATTTCTAAAATTTTCATCTAGATATCATTATTTTAATAAGGTTTTGTTTTAAACATATTTTTATCATCATAATATAAAAAAAACCTATTCCGATTCGGATTAACTCATTAATGATTTTAAATAAATAGGAAATTGATTAAAAAAATATCCAATTTTTTTAATGCAGTAGTCTATAAAAAAGAATGATGTGGGGAAAATTGGAAATTGTTTTGTTATTCTTTCAAACTGAGTGCTAAAATCAGTATCGAAATACTCGAAGATCATCTTATTTATCAGATAGACTAAAGAATTGTCATTGAAATTCATTTTGGATATTCTATCTTATATGGTGCAGTGCAATTTAAGTTACCGAAGTTATTAAGGGATGAGACATTTTTTTTTTATTTGATAGATTATATAGAATGATAGATTATAAAGAATATCTGGGACGGAAGGATTCGAACCTCCGAATAGCGGGACCAAAACCCGTTGCCTTACCACTTGGCTACGCCCCATTTATATTTCTATTCAACACTAATAAAAACTAATATTAATAGTGGTTCTTCGTCAATTCCCATCCAAATATCTAGGAAATATATTACTGTCTTGTTCGGATTTTCATATGTGTAGATATAGAATTCAACTGAATTGATTGCTCATAATAGATAATTCAACTAAGATATTGTATAAAAATATGATTTCCTCTATTCTTTTTTGATTTGAGAATTGAGAATTGAAGGATTTTTGATTGGGTGAGTTTAATAACACAATAAATTTAATAAAAATAAAGAAGGGTTCTTCGTCTACCTTACTTTTTTTTGATTCATTTTTATATCAATAACATATTAATAACTTAGTCATCAATCAAAATACAATTATCTTCAAGAACAAAATGTTTGTTATGCTTAATAGTTTTAGTTTAATTTGTATCTGTCTTAATTCTGCCCTTTATTCAAGCAATTTTTTCTTCACAAAATTGCCTGAAGCCTACGCTTTTTTGAATCCAATCGTAGATGTTATGCCAGTAATCCCTTTACTCTTTTTTCTATTAGCCTTTGTTTGGCAAGCTGCTGTAAGTTTTCGATGAGATTTTAATACTATCCTAAAAAAATTCATGATTTATTCGAGAAAAAAATTATAGTAATTGAGAAAATCAGATAAGTCTTATACTCTAAGCTCTTAATTCAAACATTAAAGTTATTGTATAAACGTGAGAATTTTGGATCACCCCCATTTTTCTCATTCTTAACTTTTTTTTCATTCCAGATTCTATTAGCGCCCTAATTGTAGTTATGAAAAAAAATTATAAGAAAGACTCGACTCTTATTCCAAATGAATTTCGAAAAATTCATTTCTATTTCTAGAAATCACTTCATTTCTTGGTGTTAAAATAGAAAATGTGGTATAAAAATAGAAAATCTATTTTTTTTTTCCAAACCAAAAAAGATCGTGGAGATTTTCTAATGCTTACTCTTAAACTCTTTGTTTACACAGTAGTTATATTCTTTGTTTCTCTCTTCATCTTTGGGTTTTTATCTAATGATCCTGGTCGTAATCCTGGACGTGAAGAATAGAATAAAAATTCTAAGGGTTTTCTTGATTTTAAAATGTTTTTAGTATGTTATTTCTTTTTACCCAGTCTTTATCTATTCTAGATCTCGATTTGAATCTATATTTTTGTTTTAAATTAATATTTTAAATAGAATTTGCCATAGAAATATTAATATAAATAAAGAAATTTGAAAGAAAAGATAAAAAAAATTCAAGTCATCACTGGAACCGGAAAGAGAGGGATTCGAACCCTCGGTACGAATAACTCGTACAACGGATTAGCAATCCGACGCTTTAGTCCACTCAGCCATCTCTCCCGATTAAAAAAGGATAATTATAAGGATAATTAGTATGTTCCATTACATAGCAAGTAGTTACATTATACAACAAGTAAGGCTTGAAAAAAAAGGCTTTGCCTCTCTCTTTATTACTTTATTTCGTAATTACTTTTTTTCTTATTTAATTATATAATAATAGAAATTCGAATTCTCTCAAATTCTCTATTTATTCTATATTTATTAAATATATATGTCGAATTCTATATAATTCGAAATTGGCTATTTTTCTATTATTGTTTATTTTTCTATTCTAAAAATATATTCTATATATAATTTGAATTTATCTATATTTAATTTATATTAATTTGAATTTATTTAATTATATATTTTTAGAATTTCTATTATTTTTTTTTCTATTTTTTATTAATTTTTAAATTATTATTTATATAATTATATAAATAATAATTTAAAATTGAAATATAGCAATTGAAATAGAAATAAATAGTTAACTTAATAACTAATTAAAATACCAAATTAAATAAAATAGCAATTGAAATATCAAATAAATTAAATGAAAATAAGAAAATATATTAAAAATGTTCCATTGTCTTACTCGACAAAAAGTTCATTATATATGATAATTGTATCGTAGCGGGTATAGTTTAGTGGTAAAAGTGTGATTCGTTCTAGTAATTG